AAAGAACTAAATTATGTCAACCGAAAAGTCAACATTACTATTAGAAGAATTACAAACCCTTATGGGGACCCTAATATTCTTGCAGAATTTATAGCTGGACAATTAAAGAATAGAGTTTCATTTCGCAAAGCAATGAAAAAGGCTATTGAATTAACCGAGCAGGCGGATACAAAAGGAATTCAAGTACAAATTGCGGGGCGTATCGACGGAAAAGAAATTGCACGTGTCGAATGGGTCCGAGAAGGTAGGGTTCCGCTACAAACCATTCGAGCTAAAATTGATTATTGTTGCTATACAGTCCGAACTATCTATGGGGTATTGGGCATCAAAATTTGGATATTTTTAGAAGAGGAATAAGAATACTTTACCTGTCTTTACACTATATTCATTGAAAAATAGAATAAAAAATAATAAACTCTTTCCTTTCATTCTTTTTCTCTTAAAGAAAAAAAAAAAGAAAATGAGCAATTCTCAATTCTATAGGGTTGAATAAAAATTTGATTGATCAGTTTATTTAATTGCTATGCTTAGTGTGTGACTCGTTGATTTTTTTTAGAAAGGATAGGATTCAAAAATAAAATGGACCTACCCATACTATGAACTAATAATTATAGAACTAATAATCAACTCATTACTTCACATTATCTGGATACAAAAAACCAGTCAAGATATGATATATTGGCCATATCATTGTAGCAACTGAATTTTTTTTTTGCATAAAATAAAAAACAAAAGAAAAACCAATCTGCTTTTGATAGAAAAGTATGCAGATAAATGGAAGAGGGAGAGAAAGAAAGAAAAAGAATATCAATGATATATCAACCATTCCAATATATGTAAGGTTTATGAGTCATCTCAGAAAAGGCAGTGTTAGAGCGCATTAATACTGATTCACCCATAACTAGATAAAACTGTTCATAAACAAATCCAGAGCCTCGAGCCAATAAAGACTGAGAAGATTGACTCAAGAACAAATTTAATGAGAGCTCCATTGTAGAATTCAAACCTAACCATTAATTGAGAAGTGATGGGAACGACGGAACCTATGAATACAGAGGATTCTATTGAAAAACGAACTCTACTAATTCATTGGGTGGGATGGCGGAACGAACCGAGACCAATTCATTTATTCCGAGAAATTATGAGCTAACCCTAGAACGGAAATAAATATAAATATTGAATTAGAGTAAATATTCGCCTGCGAAGGTTTTTATTAGATTAGTTAATCTTGTTTGATTCAATATGATAAAAGACAAAAAAAAAAAAAGACATTAATTATATTAATAAAAAGAAAAAAAAATTATCTAGAAATAAACTAAAATACATTTTAAATAAACTAAAATACATGTTTTAAGTAGATATCCAAACAAGATATAGAAATTTCTAATAGATTAGATGAAATCTCAAAAAAAAAAAGAATCAAAAATTCAGTATATTTTCATTTCATTTGAATCCTTTAATTCGCGAGGAGCCGGATGAGAAGAAACTCTCATGTCCGGTTTTGTAGTAGAGATGGAATTGAAAAAGAAGCATCAACTATAACCCCAAAAGAACCAGATTTCGTAAACAACATAGAGGAAGAATGAAAGGGATATCTTATCGAGGCAATCGTATTTCTTTCGGTAAATATGCTCTTCAGGCACTTGAACCGGCTTGGATCACATCTAGACAAATAGAAGCGGGGCGACGAGCAATGACACGAAATGTGCGGCGTGGTGGAAAAATATGGGTACGTATATTTCCAGACAAACCCGTTACAGTAAGACCTACAGAAACACGTATGGGTTCGGGTAAAGGATCTCCCGAATATTGGGTAGCTGTCGTTAAACCAGGTAGAATACTTTATGAAATGGGTGGAGTAGCAGAAAATATAGCCAGAAAGGCTATTGAAATAGCGGCCTCAAAGATGCCTATACGAACTCAATTCATTATTTCAGGATAAATAGGGACGTAAAACCAAAGAAAAAAGTCTTGGGATAAAAAAATTGCGGGTTTCTTTTTTTTTTTTTGACAAACAATATTTCTTTTTTTTCCTTCACTCTTTGCATTGAAAGAACAGATTAAAAAATGATATGATTCAACCTCAAACCCATTTGAATGTAGCCGATAACAGCGGGGCTCGAGAATTAATGTGTATTCGAATCATCGGAGCTAGTAATCGCCGATATGCTCATATTGGTGACATTATTGTTGCTGTAATCAAGGAAGCATTACCAAACACACCGCTAGAAAGATCAGAAGTGATCAGAGCTGTAATTGTACGCACTTGTAAAGAACTAAAACGTGACAACGGTATGATAATACGATATGATGACAATGCTGCAGTTGTTATTGATCAAGAAGGAAATCCAAAAGGAACTCGAGTTTTTGGTGCGATTGCCCGAGAGTTGAGACAATTAAGTTTTACTAAAATAGTCTCGTTAGCTCCTGAGGTATTATAAGATAATAGTTCTATTATACATAGTTCTATTATACATAGTATTTGTATGAAGTATTTGTCTGAAATTAGATTGTATCTCACGCATATACCTTATATTTATTTAACACTTATATTTATTTAACATAATTAAAATTAAAGAATTTTGAAATACTATGTTAAAGTTAAATATTGTTAAATATTAAATAGTAAAATGGAAATAAAAACATGTTGATTATATCAAAAATGGAAGGAAAGAATAATTTTAGTTCATCATGGGTAGGGACACTATTGCTAACATAATAACTTCTATACGAAATACCGACATGAATAGAAAAGGGACAGTTCGAATAGAATCTACTAAAATCACCGAAAACATTGTTAAAATACTTTTACAAGAAGGTTTTATTGAAAATGTGAGAAAACATCAGGAAAACAACAAATATTTCCTTGTTTTAACTCTACGACATAGAAGGAATAGGAAAGGACCATCTAGAACTATTTTAAATTTAAAACGGATTAGTAGACCTGGCCTACGAATTTATTCTAACTATCAAAGAATTCCTAGGATTCTAGGTGGAATGGGGATTGTAATTCTTTCTACTTCTCGAGGTATAATGACAGATCGAGAGGCTCGACTACAAGGAATCGGCGGGGAAATTTTGTGTTATATATGGTAATCCTTATTATATCCAAATTGTATTCGAAATTTCCTATTTGTCAACAAAAAGGGAAGGAGTAGTTGATATCAACATCAGTTGATACTTCTAGGGGTTTTACCTAGAATGCTAAAATGAAAAAAACAAAATTATTTATGAAGCTTAAATAAATCACTCTACCTAATGGTATGTTCAGATTTCATTTAGATAATGAGGATTTAAGTTATGTTTCAGGAAGTATCTCACGGGGTTTTAGTTTGATACGTATAATAGCAATCAAGGTTGAAGTAAGTGTTTATGTTATGCTTCAATCAAAAAACATATAGTTTTTAGACTCCACCACAACAAGGATTCAAAAGATTAGGTGGTTTTTTGAACTTCAACATACCCCCGTGGAGCTAGAATTCGCGGTTTACCATTTCAAGAAACGTATTTTCTTCCAATCCAAAAGGATATTCGGAATTAAGTTAAGGAACAACAACTATGAAAATAAGGGCCTCCGTTCGTAAAATTTGTGAAAAATGTCGACTGATCCGTAGGAGGGGGCGAATTATAGTAATTTGTTCCAACCCGAGACATAAACAAAGACAGGGCTAATCTTGTTAAAATGGACTCTCTAACATAAAGGATCCGATCCAATGAAAAAATATCAAATGTCCTTTAACATGAAATGGATATATCCATATATCTCCGAATTCGATGATAAAGTATGGCAAAATCTCTAGCAAGAACGGGTTCACGTAGGAATGGGCGTAGTGGTTCACGTAAAAATGCACGTAGAATACCAAAGGGAATTATTCATGTTCAAGCAAGTTTCAACAACACCATTGTGACTGTTACAGATGTACGGGGTCGGGTAATTTCTTGGTCCTCCGCCGGTACTTGTGGATTCAAGGGTACAAGAAGAGGTACGCCATTTGCTGCTCAAACCGCAGCAGGAAATGCTATTCGGGCAGTAGTGGATCAAGGTATGCAACGAGCAGAAGTCATGATAAAAGGTCCGGGTCTGGGACGAGATGCAGCATTACGAGCTATTCGTAGAAGCGGTATACTATTAAATTTCATACGTGATGTAACCCCTATGCCACATAATGGCTGTAGGCCCCCTAAAAAAAGACGTGTGTAGAAATAAAATGAAAGAATCAAGAGAAATAAATGATTCAATGATCTGATCAAATCATATAAATATGGTTCGAGAGGAAGTAACAGTATCTACTCGGACACTACAGTGGAAGTGTGTTGAATCAAGAGTAGACAGTAAGCGTCTTTATTATGGACGCTTTATCCTGTCTCCACTTATGAAAGGACAAGCCGATACAATAGGCATTGCGATGCGAAGAGCCTTGCTTGGGGAAATAGAAGGAACGTGTATCACTCGTGCAAAATTTGAAAAAATACCACATGAATATTCTACGATAGTAGGTATTCAAGAATCAGTACATGAAATTTTAATGAATTTGAAAGAAATTGTATTGAAAAGTAATTTGTATGGAACTTGCAAGGCGTCTATTTTTGTCAAAGGTCCTGGCTGTGTAACTGCTCAAGACATAATCTTACCGCCTTCTGTGGAAATCATTGATAAGACACAGCATATAGCTAGCCTAATGGAACCAATTAATTTGTGTATTGAATTACAAATTGAGAGGAATCGAGGATATCATATAAAAACACCAAATAACTTTCAAGACGGAAGTTATCCTATAGATGCTGTATTCATGCCTGTTCGAAATGCGAATCATAGTATTCATTCTTATGGGAATGGAAATGAAAAACAAGAGATACTTTTTCTCGAAATATGGACAAATGGAAGTTTAACTCCTAAAGAAGCACTTCACGAAGCCTCCCGGAATTTAATTGATTTACTGATTCCTTTTCTGCATGCGGAAGAAGAAAACTTATATTTAGAGAGCAATCAGTACAAGGTT